GGTTGTGTGTGGCACATATCTTTATGCTAAAAGGTAGGGGTTTCCCTTGGAGAAAGTTAATAAGGGAGATGTTAATAGACCGGATTGGGGGCGGTTTAAGGATTCCCTTATTAATATTTTGGGGGGGAAGGGGGGGAAAAATTTAAAATATTGTTTGTTGAATACAAGTAAATGTATGCACTTGAAATCAGTTTTGTAAGACTTCAGTTCATGTCTTTAATTCATTACATTTTTATAACTAATTCGTAGAGTCCGACCTTGAACGTTTCTATTGGCTGGATGCACTCTGAAATGCAAGAGGAAAAGAAAAAAAATAAGAGAACCCCTTGCTCACTGGAGTGAACGCCCGGCTTGGTGGGTAACGAGGTCATGTAACCTCAACATCAGTCAATGTAAGCGTCGATAAAAGTGGGAGCGATAGGCAATCAATGGCCCTGAAGTAGGAGCTTATGCCAGGAATAGTTCAAGAAGTGAAACCCCCACACGTTCTGTCCTTGACCATCAATAACCGTTATCGGTAAGTTATCAACCGATGCGATTCTCTTATTGGGTAAATTTGGTCATGTACATATAATTTTGAGTCCTGGTGTATCATGGTATATGCTATTTTAACTGAGATCTTAAATATCGCATTTACCTTTACATACTATGGCTGTGAATTAGTTAATGTTTTATGTAAATTTTAAGTCTGTTGTATCCATTATAAACGCCATGCAAAAAACCAAGTATGTATTTTGTACATACATACTTTAGTATGTATGTAAATTTATACATATTATGTACCAATACATAATATGTACCCACACGTGGATGCATATATATATATATATGTATATATATGTATATATGTATACTAGTGCATATTTATTGTGCTACTTTTATAGCGGTGGACGAAGAGTAGTTTAGTGTTTAGAACCCTGGCTTTGGGAGTCAGGAGTAGGAGTTAAAATCTCTTCTCTTCGAAGCAATAAGGGAGATTTTAACTCCCGACAACCAGTTTACAAGACTGGTGCTCTGACGCTGAGCTATTAATGCTTTATCATCCAAGGACTTTATTTTCCAGTCAACCTGTGAGAGGAATTATTACTAGGAAGAGGAAGAAATATAAGAAGGAGGCGACCTGCCCGATGATGATGAAGGGGTGTTCTACTGGTATACCTCCAATTCATGTAAGGATCATTACATCTGCTACAAGGAATCAGAATAGGAATTGGGAAAAAGGCCGGAACATCAGACTTCGTTGTTTAGAGGTGTGTAGGATGGGAACAAGTATGAGGATCAGAATGGAGAATAGAAGGGCTAGGACCCCTCCCAATTTGTTTGGAATGGACCGGAGGATGGCATAGGCGAATAGGAAATATCACTCTGGTTTGATGTGGGGTGGGGTGACTAGGGGGTTTGCGGGTGTGAAGTTGTCAGGGTCCCCTAGGAGGTTGGGTGAGAATAAGGCTAGAGTTGAGAGAGCTGATAGGAGTACTGCGAAGCCGAGAAGGTCTTTGTAAGAAAAGTAAGGGTGGAATGGTACTTTGTCACAGTCTGAATTTAGCCCGGTTGGGTTGTTGGAGCCTGTCTCATGTAGGAAGATCAGGTGGATGACGGTGACGGCGAGGATTACAAAGGGGAAGAGGAAGTGGAATGCAAAAAACCGAGTGAGAGTTGCATTGTCGACGGAAAAGCCTCCCCAGATTCATTGCACTAGAGTAGTGCCTACGTAGGGGATGGCTGAGAGAAGGTTGGTAATAACAGTGGCCCCTCAGAAAGACATTTGTCCTCAGGGTAGTACGTATCCAACGAAGGCTGTTATTATTACAAGAAGGAGAAGAATTACCCCCACATTTCATGTCTCTTTATACAGGTAAGAGCCGTAATAAAGACCCCGGCCGATGTGGAGGTAGAGGCAGATAAAGAAGAAGGATGCACCGTTGGCATGGATATTACGGATGAGTCAGCCATAGTTTACGTCTCGGCAGATGTGGGCTACGGAGGTGAAGGCGGTTGAAACATCGGCTGTATAGTGCATGGCTAGGAAAAGTCCTGTTACAATCTGAGTGATTAGGCAGAGCCCGAGAAGGGAGCCAAAATTTCATCAGACGGAGATGTTGGAGGGGGCTGGAAGGTCGACTAAGGCGTCGTTTGCAATTTTGAGGAGGGGGTGAGTTTTTCGTAGGCTGGTCATGAAGGATGTGTGTTTTTATAGTTGAACTCAACGACGGTTTTTCGAGCCGTAGGTCCTGGTTAAAATCCTGGTAGAAACCATGACTTTTATTATGTATTTGTTATTACTTTGTGTAGTATTAGGGCTGGTAGGGGTAGCTTCAAACCCTTCTCCTTATTTTGCTGCTTTGGGTTTAGTAGCTGTGGCTGGGACAGGGTGTGGGCTGTTGGTGGGGCACGGTGGGTCTTTTTTATCTTTAGTACTATTTTTAATTTATTTGGGTGGGATGCTCGTAGTGTTTGCTTATTCAGCCGCTTTGGCAGCTGAGCCTTACCCTGAGAGCTGGGGGAGTCGACGGGTTGCGGTTTCCAGTATCAGTTATATAGCAGCTGTGGTTCTGTTGGGTTGATATTTCCGGGGGTGGTGGTATGAGTTTTCATGGTTACCCTTAAGTGAAATAATGGAGTGGTCTGTGCTTCGGGGGGAGACGGGGGGTGTGGCTCAGCTATACGCGAGTGGGGGTTGAATGTTAATTATTAGTGCAGGGGTGTTGTTGTTGACTTTGTTTGTAGTGCTCGAGTTAACTCGGGGTATAAGCCGGGGGGCACTTCGTGCAGTTAGGTAGAGAATATGTAAACTATAACTGCAAGGGTGAAAGAAAATGCTATTAAGAAGGTTTTGATTATGCCTTTTTGGATAGTACTTGTTGAGGCGGCAAGGGGGATGTTGGAGGCTACGATGGCCCCGGGTCCAATTTTTTCTAGTCAGGATTGATCGACGGTTTGGTTGGCGCCGACTTGGCCCAGAAGGAGTGTGAGTTTGGAGGACAGTCGGTGAAGAGTGTGGGGGTAGAAGCCTGTTATGAGGGAGAAGCGGTGGAGGGTAGGGGAATGTGCTGGGTGAAGTGGATTATTAACTGACATTGCAATTGTCATTCCAATAAAGAGGCCTAAGATCGTAACCACTAGTGCGGCTAGCTTTAGGAGGGGTGGTATGGTTATGATAGGGGTTTTGAGGGGTGTAATATTGAAGAAGATAATAAGGCCTCCTGCAATGCTTCCTCATGCTAAGCGTTTCAAGGGGTGGATAACTGCTGGGTTATTTTCATCAATTGGGGAAATTGTTGAAAATCGGGGTTGTCCCATAGAGACATAGTAAATAAGGCGGAAGCTATAAACTGCGGTGAAAGAGGTGGCGAGTAGGGTCAGGGCGAGGGCTCAGGCGTTGAGATGTGATGTGTTTATGGCTTCAATAATTGCATCTTTAGAGAAAAAGCCGGCAAGGAAGGGGGATCCTGTTAGTGCGAGGCTTCCAAGGGTTAGACAGGAGGATGTAAAGGGGGCGAGGCGGTGCATGCCTCCTATCTTTCGAATATCCTGCTCATTGTTGAGGCTGTGAATGATTGAGCCTGAGCATAGAAATAGTATTGCTTTAAAGAAAGCGTGGGTGCAGATGTGAAGGAATGCAAGTTGGGGTTGGTTGAGTCCAATGGTGACTATCATTAGGCCGAGTTGGCTAGAGGTGGAAAATGCAATGATTTTTTTAATATCATTTTGGGTGAGAGCACAGGTTGCGGTAAATATTGTTGTAATGGCACCGAGGCAAAGGCAGGTTGTTAAAGCAATGGGATTATTTTCTAGTAGGGGGCTGATTCGTACGAGGAGGAAAATACCGGCAACAACCATTGTGCTCGAATGAAGTAAAGCTGAAACTGGTGTTGGGCCTTCCATTGCGGCAGGGAGTCAGGGGTGGAGGCCAAATTGCGCTGATTTTCCAGTGGCTGCCAGAATAAAACCTAGGAGTGGGAATGTCAGGTCAATGTTTTTAGAAGCCGCAAATAGTTGCTCAAGGTCTCAAGAGTTGAGATTGAGGGCTGCTCATGCCATTGCGAAGATGAGGCCGATGTCACCTACCCGGTTGTATAAAACTGCTTGCAGGGCTGCGGTGTTGGCATCGGCTCGGCCGTACCATCAACCAATGAGAAGGAAAGACATAATCCCTACTCCTTCTCAACCAATGAATAGTTGAAATATATTGTTTGCAGTGACCAGGATAATTATGGCAATTAGGAATGTGAGTAGATATTTAAAGAAGCGATTTATGTAGGGGTCTGCGTGTATATATCAGGAGGCAAACTCGAGGATCGACCATGTTACGTACAGAGCAATGGGTGTGAAGATGGCTGAATAAAAGTCGAGCTTTAGGCTCACAGTTAGAATAAACGAGTTTGTGTTAGTCCAAGTTCAAAGGGTAACCACTGTCTCAACCCCTTGGTGGAGGAAAAGTAGTAGTGGTAAAAGACTAACAAAAAAGGCTGCTTTGACAGCTGTGGTTACATGGGATAGTGCCCAGTGTGTGTGGAGTGGTGTGGGTAGCATGGCGGTGGTTAAAGGAAAGGCCAGTAGTGCCAGGACAAGGGTGAGGGTGGAAGAGGCTATCAGGATGTCGAAGGACATACAGCTACTGCTTGGACTTGCACCAAGAGTTTTTGGTTCCTAAGACCAASGGATGAACTATTATCCTTCAGGAGCATTCGAGTGAGCCTAGGATTCCAACCTAGGTCATGGGGATTAGCAGTCTCCATTGCTGCCAGCCTCTCTCGGTGGGTAAGAGGGTTTTAACCTCTGTTTTCAGAATCACAATCTAATGTCTTAGTTAAACTATACCTACAGGCGGGCCAACCTCAGATTAGGCTTGGTTGAGCAATTAGCAGAATTAGAGGGATTAGGTGAAGCGCAATAAGAAGGTGTTCTCGGGTGTGTGTTGGGTCTAGGGCCATTATGTGTGTTGGGATCGGCCCTCGTTGTGTTGTAAGAAATATGTGCAGGGAATAGGCAGCTGTGATGAGAGTGCCTGAGCCTGTAAGGAGTAGTGTTCATCAAGATCATCCAATTAGGGAAATAATAATTGCAAGTTCCCCTATGAGGTTGGGAAGGGGCGGAAGGGCTAGGTTGGCTAGGCTTATTACGAACCACCAGGATGCTATAAGTGGGAGGCCCATTTGAAGTCCTCGTGCCAGTAGTATTGTTCGGCTATGGGTTCGTTCGTAATTTGTGTTTGCAAGACAGAAGAGGGCGGAGGATGTGAGTCCGTGGGCGATTATAAGAATGAGGGATCCTGTGAGACCTCATGGGGTTTGAATTAATACCCCTGCGGCTACAAGGCCTATGTGGCTAACAGATGAGTAGGCAATTAGGGACTTGAGGTCGGGTTGTCGGAGGCAAATAGAGCCTGCTATTACAATTCCTCAAAGTGCGAGAATAATAAAAGGATAGCTGAGTTGTTTTGTGAGGGGTTCAAGTACTACAACCATTCGAATTATGCCGTAGCCCCCTAATTTGAGAAGCACTGCAGCGAGGACTATCGACCCTGCGATTGGAGCTTCAACGTGCGCTTTTGGTAATCACAGGTGGACGCCATAGAGAGGTATTTTTACTAGAAATGCTAGCAGACATGCGGCTCATCAGAACTTGTCTGCGTAGCAATGGGATAGGATGTGGTTACCATATTGGAGTGTAAGTAGGGAGAGCGTACCACTTGTGTTTTGGAGAAGCAGTAAGGCAACAAGGAGGGGGAGGGAGCCCGCTAGGGTGTAGAATAGAAAATATGTACCAGCATTGAGGCGTTCTGCCTGATTTCCCCACCGTGTGATAATTATTAGGGTTGGGATCAGTGTAGCTTCAAATATAAGGTAAAATAGGAGGATCTCAGTTGCGCTAAATGCCATAATCAGAAAAAATTGAAGGGATACCAGGAGGGTAATATACAACCGTTGTCGATTAATGGGTTCTTGGGCTATGTGTTTTTGGCTTGCTAAAATTATCAAGGGGAGAAGCCAGCAGGTGAGTACAAGAAGGGGGGCTGACAAGGGGTCGACTGCTATTATAGTATTGAGGAAAGCTCAGCCGAGGTCTAGGGGGCTTTCTAATCATGCTAGGCTAATAAGTGAAATGGAGAAGCTGTACGATAAGGAGGAGGATCAGAGTCATTTTGGCTTAATCAGTCAGACTAATGGAATTAAAAAGAGTGTGGGAAGAAGAACTTTTAGCATTGGAGTAGAGTAAGGCTCTGAAGTCGGTCAGTTCCATGTGTTCGAGCAGTGGCTACTAGGAGGGCAAGTCCAGCACTTGCCTCGCAGGCCGAAAGTGCAAGGAGGAGCATAGGGGATGTTGAAGAGATGGTTGAGTTTAGTTGGAGGGTTCAAAGGGAGATTGTGATATAAAGGGACAACATTATTCCCTCCAGACAAAGCAAGGCCGAGAGAAGATGTGTTCGGTAAAATGTAATGCCCCCTAAGCTTAGCAGGAAGGCTGAAGAGAGGGTAAAGTGGGAGGGGGTCATTAAGTAGTTATGGACTTTAACCATAAGCTTTTGAGCCGAAATCAAATGTTTTTCTTAAACTAACAACCTATTCGGCTCACTCAAGCCCGCCTTGTGCTCATTCGTAAATTAGGCCTAAGGTGAGAAGTAAGAGAACAGCCGTGGCCCAGGCGAATGTTAGGAGGGGGGAGGGCAACTGGTCGCCTCAGGGTAGGGGAAGGAGAAGTGCAATTTCTAGGTCGAAAAGAAGGAATAAAATGGCAACAAGAAAGAAGCGTAGGGAGAATGGTAGGCGGGCCGAGCCGATAGGGTCAAATCCGCATTCGTATGGCGAGAGCTTTTCATAGTCGGGTGAGATCAGGGGCAGTCAGAAAGAGACAAGCATAAGTAGTCCCGAGAGGAGTGTGGTGGCTACGATGATTGTAATAAGCATATTCATTATCTTTCCTTGGACTTTAACCAAGACTAGGTGATTGGAAGTCACAGGTACTTAAGTTGATACTAGAAAGATTAGGACCCTCATCAGTAGATGGAGATGTAGAGGAAGAGTCATACGACATCAACAAAGTGTCAATATCATGCGGCTGCTTCGAATCCAAAATGGTGTGTGAGTGTAAAGTGGTGGGAGATCTGGCGAAACAGGCAGACGGCTAAGAATGTGGAGCCAATAATAACGTGGAGTCCGTGGAAGCCTGTGGCGACGAAGAATGTGGCACCGTATACACCATCTGCAATGGTAAATGGGGCTTCGTGATATTCTAGGGCTTGAAGGAAGGTAAAGTAACCCCCTAAGACAATTGTGATGAAAAGGGAGTGAATGGCTTGTTTTCGATTCCCCTCCATAATACTATGATGAGCCCAGGTTACTGTGACACCTGACGCTAGTAGGACAGCTGTGTTGAGCAGGGGGACTTCGAAGGGGTCTAGGGGTGTAATGCCTGCCGGGGGTCAGAAGCCTCCGAGTTCAGGGGTGGGTGCCAGGCTTGCATGGTAGAATGCTCAAAAGAAGCCTAAGAAGAATAAGACTTCGGAGGTGATGAATAAAATTATTCCTCATCGGAGGCCTTTTTGTACAGGAGGGGTGTGGTGGCCTAGAAATGTGCTTTCTCGGATAACATCCCGTCATCACTGGTAAACAGTTAGGACAAGGAGAGTTGTACCTAGAACTAGTAAGCTGACAGAGTGGAAGTGAAATCAGAAAGCAAGTCCAGACGTTATTAGGAAGGCGGCGGTGGCCCCTGTTAGGGGTCATGGGCTAGGGTCAACTATGTGGAAGGGGTGTGCTTGATGGGCCATTAGATATTTTCTTGTAGGTAGAGGCTTAAGAGGAGTACAAATACGTACGCCTGAATCATGGCAACTGCGATTTCCAGGAGTGTTAGAAGGAGCATTAGGGCTGATGTCAAAATGGCAACAGCTGGTATTAATGGAAGTATCACAAAGGTGGCTATAGAGATGAGATGGATGAGAAGATGGCCTGCGGTGAGATTGGCTGTCAGTCGGACCCCTAGGGCAAGGGGTCGGATGAAGAGGCTAATGGTCTCGATAATAATTAATACAGGGATGAGAAGAGTGGGTGTGCCTTCTGGGAGGAGGTGGCCTAGGGCATGAGTGGGTTGATTCCGCATGCCAATGATTACGGTGGCAAGTCATAGTGGTACTGCGAAGCCTAGGTTGAGCGAAAGCTGAGTTGTTGGGGTAAAGGTGTATGGTAGTAGGCCTAGCATATTTAACGTAATTAAATAAAGTACTAGAGATGTAAAAAGAACCGCCCATTTATGTCCGGCGGGATTGATTGGGCTTAACAACTCGGATACAAACTTGCTAATGAATTGTCCTTGTGCCCCCAGCATGCGGTTGTTTAATCAGCGCTTCGGCGGGGTGGGGAAGAGTAGTCAAGGTAGTGCAATTGCAACTGCAATAAGGGGGACCCCTCATAGGAGGGGGGATATAAATTGGTCGAATAGGCTTAATGTCATGGTCAGTTTCAGGAGTTGGTGTGGGGGCTTTGTGCGCTATGGGGGGTGGGTTCATTGGGGAAGGTGTGGCCTAGGATTTTAGGGGGAAGGATGGTTAGGAAGATGAGTCAAGAGAAGATTAGGATTGAAAACCAGGGCGTTGGATTCAACTGTGGCATGCCACTAAGGGTGGTCGTTAGGCACCAGTTTTTAGCTTAAAAGGCTAACGCTTTGACTAGTTAGCTTCTTAGTGAGGCTTCTTCTATTATTAGTGTGGATCAGTCTTCGAAGTACTGAACGGGGACTGCTTCAACAACGATTGGTATAAAGCTGTGGTTGGCGCCGCAGATCTCTGAGCATTGCCCAAAGAAGACGCCGGGGCGGCTCATAATAAATGTTGTCTGGTTTAGTCGGCCGGGCACAGCATCTACTTTTACACCAAGGGCTGGGACGGTTCAGGAGTGTAGTACGTCGTCGGCCGAAACGAGGAGTCGTACAGGGGATTCTATAGGGGTGACCATCCGGCTGTCGGCTTCAAGAAGGCGGAATTGGCCGGGTGTTAGGTCGTTGGTTGGGACCATATATGAATCAAACGCTAAGTCCTGGTAGTCAGAGTATTCATATGATCAGTACCATTGGTGCCCAAAAGCTTTGACAGTCAAGTGGGGGTTGTTGATTTCGTCTATAAGGTATAAAATTCGGAGAGAGGGGAAGGCAATAAGAATGAGAATGATGCCAGGCAAGATAGTTCAAATGGTTTCAATCATTTGGGAGTCTAGGACAAGTTTGTCAGTAAGGGTTGTGGTAACTGTAACTTTAATGATGTACAGTACTAAGGTGCTAATGAGAAAGACAATTATCAGGGCGTGGTCGTGAAAGTGGATTAGTTCTTCTATGAGGGGTGAAGCTGCGTTTTGGAGTCCAAGTTGTAAGGGATGGGCCATTATGGGGAGAGATGCGCGGGGGTTCAACCCACAACTCTGCGCTGACAAGGCAGTGTTATAGCGTTTAACTAGCGTCTCATAAATTAAAGAAGGTGGCAGATCGGTTATGCGGTTGGCTTGAAACCAACAGATGGAGGTTCGATTCCTTCCTTTCTCGGAGCCAGGACCTTGGACGAAGGGGGCTTCCTCAAATGTGTGGTAGGGAGGGGGAGAGCCGTGGAGTCATTCTACATTAGCTGACATGAGTATAACTGACGCTACTTCTCGTTTGGCAGAGAATGCTTCTCAAATAATAAATAGGAACATGATTACCCCTACAAGTGAGATGAGAGAGCCCAAAGAGGAGACTGTATTTCATAGTACGTAGGCGTCGGGGTAGTCTGAGTAACGGCGGGGCATGCCAGCTAATCCTAGGAAATGTTGGGGGAAGAATGTTAGGTTTACACCTACGAACATCACGCCGAAGTGGATTTTTGTCCATGTTGAGTGGAGGGTATAACCAGTAAATAGGGGGAATCAGTGAACGAAGGCAGCGACGATGGCGAAGACTGCACCTATTGATAACACATAGTGGAAGTGGGCAACCACGTAGTAGGTATCGTGGAGCACAATATCTAGCGAGGAGTTGGCTAGGACAATACCTGTTAGGCCCCCTACTGTGAAGAGGAAAATAAAGCCAAGGGCTCAGAGGAGAGGTGTTTCTCATTTAATACTTCCGCCGTGCAGTGTTGCGAGCCAGCTGAATACTTTTACACCTGTTGGGATGGCAATAATCATTGTTGCAGAGGTGAAGTAGGCTCGAGTATCCACATCCATACCAACTGTGAACATGTGGTGGGCTCATACGATAAAGCCTAAGAGGCCGATGGCTACTATAGCTCAGACCATGCCTATGTACCCAAAGGGTTCTTCTTTCCCGGAGTAGTATGCAACGATGTGGGAGATTATTCCGAATCCAGGCAGAATTAAAATATAGACTTCAGGGTGCCCAAAGAATCAGAAAAGGTGTTGGTACAGGATGGGGTCTCCTCCTCCAGCGGGGTCAAAGAAAGTAGTATTTAGGTTACGGTCTGTGAGCAGCATCGTGATTCCTGCAGCCAGTACTGGGAGGGATAGGAGGAGTAGGACAGCTGTGATTAGGACAGCTCACACGAAGAGTGGAATGTGGTACATGGTTATGGTTGGGGGTTTCATATTGAGGATAGTAGTAATGAAATTAATTGCCCCCAAGATTGAAGAAATCCCTGCAAGATGGAGGGAGAAGATGGTTAGGTCAACGGAGGCTCCTGCATGGGCTAAATTGCCAGCCAAGGGAGGGTAAACAGTTCATCCAGTGCCTGCCCCCGCCTCAATGCCTGAGGAGGCAAGAAGTAGGAAGAAGGATGGAGGGAGGAGTCAAAAGCTCATGTTATTCATTCGAGGGAATGCCATATCTGGTGCACCAATTATAAGGGGAATTAGTCAATTTCCAAAACCCCCAATTATGATAGGCATGACCATAAAAAAGATTATGACGAAGGCGTGTGCGGTGACGATTACGTTATAAATTTGGTCGTCGCCGAGAAGGGTGCCGGGCTGGTTCAGTTCAGCGCGAATGAGTAGGCTGAGGGCTGTGCCCACCATTCCGGCTCAGGCCCCAAATACTAGGTAAAGGGTGCCGATGTCTTTGTGATTGGTTGAGAAAAATCATCGTGTAATTGCCACAGGTATGATGGCTGAGCAAGCGGTGGGTTGTAGCCCCATATACAGAGGTTTAAGCCCTCTTCATACCAAGCCCTGGGGTGTAACACGTTAGATTGCAAATCTAAAGAAGTAGGCTAATCGCCTACCGGGGCTTTCCCCCGTCTATTTAGTTCTATCTAGACGGGGGAAAGTAGATAGATGCTCGCTGGCTTGAGCGCTTAGCTGTTAACTAAGAGGCTGTAGGATCGAGGCCTACCTATCTAGAAAGGCTTTAGCTTAATTAAAGTGTCTGTTTTGCATGCAGTAGATGTGGGGTAGTAGCCCGCAAGTCTTATCAGGGGCTGGGAGATTTTCACTCCCGCTTAGGGCTTTGAAGGCTCTTGGTCTGGGTGCTATCCTAAGCCCCTTAACTCATTAATAGAGCTGTGGCGGCCGGGGCCAACGGTAGGAGGAGGACGGTGGATGTACTTGAGATGGCCAGAGGGAGCACAGGTTTAATAGAGGTGAGGCGTCAAGGGGTTAAACCGGTGGTGTTGTTTGGCGATATTGTGAGTGTTATTGCATAGGAGAGGCGTAGGTAGAAGTACAGACTCAGAAGGGCAGCTAATGCTTGAATAGTTGCTAGGACCGGAAGGTCTTGTTTCGTCAGTTCTTGAAGGATTAGCCATTTGGGTATAAACCCCGTGAGGGGTGGGAGTCCCCCTAGTGAAAGTAGGAGTATGGGGGCGAGGGCCGCGAGTGTAGGGTTGTTGGCCCATGAGATGGCAAGTGCATTAATAGTACGAGTGCCATTTGTGTTAAAGAGAAGAAATAGTGAGCAGGTCATGGCAATGTATGTGCTGAGGGCCAGAAGAGTTAGGGATGCGGAAAATTGAAGTACTACAACTATCCAACCAAGGTGTGCGATTGAGGAGTAGGCTAGGAGTTTTCGCAGTTGGGTTTGGTTGAGCCCGCCCCACCCGCCGACGATGGCTGAGAGGAGGGCGAGGGACATCAAGGGGTAGGGGTTGCTGGGAAAGATCTGCATGAGCAGGGCAAATGGGGCAAGTTTTTGTCAAGTTGATAGGAGGAGGCCCGTTGTCAGGCTGATGCCTTGTAACACTTCGGGCAGCCATGAGTGTATTGGTGCTAGGCCAAGCTTAAGTGCTAGGGCGATTACAATCATGGTGGTAGGGAGGGGGTGGGTTATTTGGTAGATTTCCCATTGACCAGTAATTCATGCGTTCGTAATGCTGGCAAATAGAAGTGTTGCGGTTGCTGTTGCTTGTGCTAGGAAATACTTGGTAGCTGCTTCAACAGCTCGTGGGTGGTATGTTTGTGCTATTAGTGGAAGGATGGCGAGGGTATTAATTTCTAGTCCTATTCAGGCGAGTAGCCAGTGAGAGCTAGCAAAAGTAATTGTTGTCCCCAAACCCAAGGCGATAAGAAGGGCATATATAATGAGGGGGCTCATTAGCAACGGCAGGAGTCTAACCTGCATTAGAGGGGTATGGGCCCAGTAGCTTATTTAGCTTACATTACTAGGAAGTGGTGTAGAGGAAGCACAAAGAGTTTTGATCTCTTTAGGTTGGGTTCGAATCCCTTCTTTCTATAGGAGTTGGGGGGACTCTAACCCACATGATTCACTCTATCAAAGTGATCCTTTAGATTCAGGCACAGCTCCAGGGGTCTAGTTGGAGAGGGGGCTTCCGCCGGCGAAAGCTGTCATGACGGCCAGGTGTCATACAACGAACGCTAGTGCGAGGGGAAGGAAACTTTTTCAGATTAGGTGTATTAGTTGGTCGTATCGAAATCGGGGGAACGAAGCTCGCACTCATACAAATAATGCTGAAAAAAGGGCTGCTTTGGTTATTAAGTTGAGGGTGGCCGGTGTTGGGGATGTGGGAAGGTAGGATGCGCCGAGGAAGAGGATGGTAGATAATGTATTTATTATTAGGATATTGGAATATTCAGCTAGGAAAAATAGGGCGAAGGGGCCCCCCGCATATTCTACGTTGAAACCAGAAACTAACTCGGACTCCCCCTCAGTGAGGTCAAATGGGGCTCGGTTTGTTTCAGCAAGTGTTGAGACATATCATATTGCGGCAAGGGGTCAGGCAGGGATGAGTAGTCATACAGCTTCTTGGGCTGTGTTAAAGGTTTGTAAGTTAAAACCACCTGCAAAGATGATTGTGCTGAGTAAGATGAGGCCCAGGCTTACCTCGTATGAGATGGTTTGTGCTACGGCCCGGAGGGCTCCAATGAGGGCATATTTAGAATTGGAGGCCCAACCTGAACCAAGGATAGAATAAACTGCGAGGCTTGATAGTGCTAACATAAATAAAATTGCGAGGTTCAGGTCAACGGCGGGGTAGGGGAGTGGCAGGGGGGCTCATAATGTGAGGGCAAGTATTAGTGCGAGTATGGGGGCTAGTAGGAATAGGACGGGGGATGCGGTTGAGGGGCGTACGGGCTCCTTGATAAAGAGTTTTAGTCCATCTGCAATCGGTTGAAGTAGGCCATAGGGGCCTACAATATTAGGGCCTTTGCGGAGTTGTATGTAGCCTAGGACTTTTCGTTCTAATAGGGTGAGAAATGCTACTGCTAGTAGTACCGGAATAATAAGTGTGGCAGTGTTGATCATGGGCGGATGGTGTAGTAGTTAAGAAGAGGATTTGAACCTCTGTAAAAAGGTCTTAGATCTTTTGCATGTTCCGACTCTGCCATCTTAACAAGCCATTATCTTTGGCCAAGGCGGGTGTGTCCTTTTATCCAATTCAGATACTTTCATCAGGTAAGGAGGAGGCGTATCATGAACATGGGCCTCACCTCTTCGGTCCTTTCGTACTGGAAGGGGTAACAACATAGATAGAAACTGACCTGGATTACTCCGGTCTGAACTCAGATCACGTAGGACTATTAATCGTTGAACAAACGAACCCTTAATAGCGGTTGCACCATTAGGATGTCCTGATCCAACATCGAGGTCGTAAACCCCCTTGTCGATATGGACTCTAAAAGGGGATTGCGCTGTTATCCCTGGGGTAACTTGATTCGCCGATCGGCATACGCCGGATCTATTTGGTCAGAATTATCTGCTAATTGGAACTGTCGCTCTGATTTGAAGGAGTGGTTGTAAAATTGCTTTACTGCTCCTGTTTCCACGTGAGGGTTTTGTGTTCCTCATGGTCGCCCCAACCGAAGACATCAAACGAGGGTCCACTGAGCTTGTAACCTGGTAGGGGGTCTTAGTTAACATGGGTCAATTTTATATCTAAAGCTCCACAGGGTCTTCTCGTCTTATGCTAATATCCCCGCTTCTGCACGGGGAGATCAAATTCATTGACCTGGGGGAGGAGACAGTTAAGCCCTCGTCTAGCCATTCATACGGGTCTTTATTTAAAAGACAAGTGATTACGCTACCTTAGCACGGTTAAAATACCGCGGCCGTTGAACATTACGTCAGGGGGCAGGCAGGACCTCTTATATTACGAGTTGCAAGAGGCGATGTTTTTGGTAAACAGGCGAGGCTTAGGGTATGTTTGCCGAGTTCCTTTTCCCCCTTTGAGTCTTTCCTGTGGTGCACACCTGTGTAGGGGTAACGGGTTAAGTTGGATGTTTTTCTGGTGTGTTGGTGAATTTTCCAATGCCCTCTTTGATTGGGGCCGTTAATTTTTCGGTGGGTTGTCCGATCCGAATTACACACGTGCAAGGAGAGAATACTAGATTCTCTTATTACTCATATTAGCATGGTCGCTTCCATGTAGGCATGGAACGGCTCGTTAGGTATTAAGCGGATTAAGATAAGGTATCGGTATTGGTGGAAATATGCATGTTTAAGCTTTAACGCTTTTTGCTAAGATGGCTGCTTTTAGGCCCACTAGAACATTTGTCCTTGGTTAAATATGATCTTTATCCTGCTATAAAAGTTGTGTCTTGTTTCAAAGGGGCTGTACCCCCTTTGACTAACCACCCGGGTTTCTCACTTCGTCTAGGGGTGTGACAAAGAGCATGCCTTGTCAACATGGTTGGGGAAATGTAAGGGGGCTGAACTTTAATCCAATTCACGGGCAACCAGCTATCACTGAGTTCGGTAGGTTTATCACCTCTACTCAAAGCTCTTCCCACTCTTTTGCCACAGAGACGGGTTTGCCCTACAAGATAGGCTGTCTTGGAGTAGCTCCCTCAGTTTCGGGGTTACAAACTTTAGATTCTCTTCGCTTGTTAGTTCTAGCTAAATCATGATGCAAAAGGTACGAGTTTTAGTCTCTGCTTTATTTAGCTTTACTGGGCTGTTTCATCTCTTTTTCAGCTTTCCCTTGCGGTACTTTTTCTATTGCTCCGAATTTCCTTTTTTATCGCCTAGACTTAGGAGGGAAAATGATTTGGTTAAGTGTGTGTAGTGCTTTTCTACTTGTTTATAGTGGTTGATTAAGTTATAGGGGTGGGGCTAGTTGATAAGCATCAGGGTGGCCCGAATTGCACGGGCATCCTCTCAGTGTAAAGGAGATGCTAGTCTACTTAGCTACACCCTGATTTTTATCCAAGTACACCTTCCGGTACACTTACCATGTTACGACTTTCCTCACCGACAGCGGTTTGTTTTTTTAATTAACTTGGTTTTATGATTGGGGCTTTGGGGAGGGTGACGGGCGGTATGTGCGCGCTTTAGTGCCTTGCTTCAGTGGAACACTCTGCTTCCCACTTACTACTAAATCCTCCTTCAGCTGTACGTTTCAGTACATCATTCGTATTTACTAGGGTTAGTAAATGTAGCCCATTTCTTCCCCCCTCATTCGCTACACCTCGACCTGACGTTTTGGGATATTGCCGATTTTGCTGACTGTAAAGCCTTCACAGGGTGAGCTGACGACGGTGGTATATAGGCGGACGGGGCAAGAGGGGGTGAGGTTTAACGGGGGTTATCGGTTTTAGAACAGGCTCCTCTAGATGGGTGTTAAGCACCGCCAAGTCCTTTGGGTTTTAAGCTCGTGCTCGTAATACCCGGGCGGATGATGCATTAGATGAATCAATGTTTAGGGCTAAGCATAGTGGGGTATCTAATCCCAGTTTGTTCCTTAGCTTTCGTGGAATCAGGGTAAGTAAAGCTACTTTCGTAATTGGGTCTCAGACTTTCGGTGCGCGTATAACAGCCCGGAAAGAGTTTTGCTTTAGTTTATGTTGTTTCCCTAACCACCCTTTGTGCCGTTGTCTATCAACTTGGGCCTCTCGTATAACCGCGGTGGCTGGCACGAGTTTTACCGGCCCTCTTAACTTTAACTAAGTCAAGCTTTCACTTATTGCTTAATGTTTATCACTGCTGGATTCCCTTGAGGGGGTGGCTAAGCAAGGCGTTGTGGGCTAGGTGTGACTGAGCCTGATGCCAGCTCCTTGTTCCCGGGCAGGGGGTAAGGGCATTCTCACAGGGGGGCGGAAACTTGCATGTGTAAGTCTAGCTAAAGCCGATAGTAAAGTCAGGACCAAGCCTTTGTGCCTAACGGAGCTTTTTAGGGCACATCTTAACATCTTCAGTGTTATGCTTTGGTTAAGCTACGTTGGC